ATAGAATTCAATTACCGGTCTCAACCCATGATCAATATGAGCTCGAAGCTTCCTTCGTAACTCCCGGAACTTCTTCGTAATGGCTCCCTTCCATGCCTCATTTCATAGAGAACCTGAAAGTGGCTCTATTTCATTATATTCAATCCATATCCCAATTCCAATCATTTAATATCCCTTTTGTGTCATCGACATAAGAGATGTCGTTTCTAGTCTATCTCTTTCTATTTATAGATATGGAAAGTTCAAAAAAAAAAATACATAGAATAAGAAAGAAATTTAATTGCAATTAATCCAGAAATGGCAATAAAAAAGACAAAAAAAAAGACAAAAAAAATACATAGAATAAGAAAGAAATTTAATTGCAATTAATCCAGAAATGGCAATAAAAAAGACAAAAAAAAAGACAAAAAAAATACATAGAATAAGAAAGAAATTTAATTGCAATTAATCCAGAAATGGCAATAAAAAAAAAAAAAAAAAAAAAAGGAGATTTTTTATGAGTTTAAAATTTTTACTGCGTAATCTAGTATCTTTCTGCATGAAGATACTCAATTCGGTCGTTGTGGTCGGACTTTATTATGGATTTCTGACCACATTCTCCATGGGGCCCTCTTATCTCTTCCTTCTCGGAGATCAGGTTATGAAAAAAAAAAAAGAAAGAACCGAGGAGAAGGTAGCAGCAACAACTGGTTTTATTATGGGACAGCTCATTATGTTCATATCGATCTATTATACGCCTCTGCATCTAGCATTGGGGAGACCTCATACAATTACTGTCTTAATTCTACCTTATCTTTTGTTTCATTTCTTCTCGAACAATCACAAAGACTTTTTTGATTATGGATCTACTAGCAGAAATGAAATGCGTAATCTCAGCATTCATAATCTCAGCATTCAATGTGTATTCCTGAATCAATGTGTATTCCTGAATAATCTCATTTTTCAATTATTCAACCATTTCCTTTTCCCAAGTTCAATGTTAGCCAGATTAGTAAACATTTATATGTTTCGATGCAACAAGAAGATGTTATTTGTAACAAGTAGTTTTGTTGGTTGGTTAATTGGTCAGATTTTATTCATGAAAGGGGTTGGGTTGGTATTAGTTTGGATACAGAAAAATCGTTCTATTAGATTGAAATTGAATAAGGAAATTAGTAGATTGAAAAAAAATAAGTACATTCGTAGATTGAATAAGGAAATTAGTCGATTGAAATTGAAATTTCAATTGAATAAGGAAATTAGTGGATTTCAATTGAATAAGGAAATTAGTCGATTGAATAAGGAAATTAGTCGATTGAATAAGGAAATTAGTAGGGAAATTAGCTATTATCAGTATCTGTTCAAAATTTCAATGACTCGAATCTTTACTATTATCTTATTTATTACTTGTGTCTACTATTTAGGCCGAATGCCGTCACCCATTTTTACTAAAAAACTGAAAGAAGCAGAAGAAAGGAAAGAAAGTGAGGACGAAACAGAAGAAAGTGAGGACGAAACAGAAGAAAGAGAAGAAAGGAAAGAAAGTGAGGACGAAACGAAGGATGAATTGCACTTAAAAGAAGCAGACTATAAAAATAGCCCAACTTCTTATTCTGGCAATCAAGATTTTTCGAAATTAGCAATAATAGAAGAAGAAAATAAAAACCTATTCTGGTTTGAAAAACCCCTTCCTTCTCTTCTTTTCGACTTTAAACGGTGGAATCGTCCAATTAAACTTGAACTATACAATTTTGTAGAAATTGTACAGAGGATGATTCCAATTGAGTTGTACAATTTTGTAGAAATTGTACAAGTATACAGTTCAATTGGAATCAATAAAATTTCAAAAAAAACTCAATTAATAATTCAAGACTTGAAAGAAATCCTGCAAAATACTTTTCTTTATATTGAAAATATCCCTTTTATAAAGAAAAATAAAGAAAAAAACAAATTTTTAATGGCAATGATCAGTGTATCCATCTATTTCTATAAGAACTTTGATAAATTGGCCACAATGGCAACTGATATTATAGTCGAAGATGGAAAAGTAGTCACTGTTGTAGTTCTAAAAAGTTTTCAAAATGAAATTTTGAAACAAAATGAAAATCAAAATGAAATTTTGAAACAAAATGAAAATCAGAATGAAAAAAAAAAAGTTACAAAACATATTCTTCATGCCGAAGATTATAAATATATAGTATTTGGTGTTACATTTATTATATGTATGACTGTAAACTTTTTTTTTTTTTAAACTCTATTTATGTAAATAAAATTATTTAAAAATTTTACAAGATTAAATAAAAATTTCATTCATCTTTTTTTGATCGAATTGCTATGCTTAGTGTGTGACTCGTTGGGTTTGACTTTTTTATTTCTTATCTGATTACCCATAATATGAAGTATGGGTAATCAGATAAGAAATAAAAAAAAATTAATAAAAAAACGGATACATAAAAAAAATACAAAAAAAGGTATGAGGATATGCGACCCCCTCCTATATATTTGATACTTTCGGCTACAAAAAAGCTTGTAATACCAAATAGATTAGGAATTCGATCAACTATTCTTATATCAATAAAAGAAACTAACTCAGCCAATCCTCTTACACCTTTTAAAAAATATATATTATAAAAATCATCAATATATTTTTTAAAAGACCAATTATAGAGAAAAATTCTTATATTATTCCAAGTTGGACCTCTTTTATCAAAATTATTTATTAATAAATAATTTTTAAACAATGAATAATTTGGTTTATATAAAATAAAAGCTATAAATATTCCTAAGGAGGCTATACTAACTGAAAAAGTTTCATTTATTGTAAATGCATAGAAATGAAGAGAATTTGAATGTAAAAGATTTACGGGTGGAGTTAACCATTTAGTTAATATATCCACCTGTAAATCCTTTCCTATTCTTTCTTGATTAAAAGGAATTCCAATGAATTCAATGAAAAAAAGAAACACAATCAATACAATGAGAGGAAATATCATAGTATTGTCCGATTCAGAAGGATATGCATAAATTTTCTTATTTTCAAAATAAGTATCAGTAATAGTAATAAAAGAGCGCATTATTTTTAATAAATGTCGGTAAATTTTATATGTTTTTTTCATAAAAACGGAAGCCTCTTCTCTATTATCATTCTTTGTTAATAAGGTAACTAAGGATAACTTTTTCTTTCTTTTTGTCAATCCGTCTTTACCCCACAGAGACATTGAATAGAGGGAAATGTTTTTTTTTCCACTATAATTTTTACAATAAAGGTTTAAATGCCCATCAAACGTAAGAAAATAGATTCGAAACATATAAAAAGCGGTTAATCCGGCTGTGAAATAGGCTATTATTGCAAAAATTGGCGAATACAACCAGCTATCATTAAGAATTTCATCTTTGGACCAAAAACAAGCAAGAGGCGGAATACCACAAAGAGAAAGCGTACCTATTAAAAAAGCAGTTTTTGTAATTGGAACATGTTTTGTTAATCCCCCCATAAGAACCATATTCTGACTTTTATCTGGAGAATATCCAACAAGCATTTCCATTGAATGAATAAGAGATCCGGATCCTAAAAACAATAAAGCTTTTGAATAAGCATGAGTAATCAAATGAAATAAAGCAGCTCGATAAGAACCCATACCTAGGGCTAACATCATATAACCCAATTGAGACATTGTAGAATAAGCTAAACTTCTCTTAATATCTTTTTGAGCAAGAGCTAAGGTAGCTCCTAAAAATACAGTTATTATACCTATAAAAGCGATTACATACATTATATAAGGTATAACTAGGAAAAGAGGAAAAAGACGAGCAACTAGAAAAATCCCAGCTGCGACCATGGTCGCAGCATGTATGAGAGCTGAAATCGGAGTAGGCCCCTCCATAGCATCGGGTAACCATACATGAAGGGGAAATTGGGCAGATTTTGCAACTGCACCAGAACATAAGAAGAAAGTACAGAAAATACAAAATAAAAGATTAACTTCATGATTTTTTATTAAGTTAGTAAATATTTCAAACAAATCACGAAAATCGAAACTGCCTGTTACCCAATAAAGACCTAAAATTCCTAATAATAAGCCAAAATCGCCTACCCGATTAGTCACAAACGCTTTTTGACAAGCATTCGCGGCAATGGGGCGTGTAAACCAAAAACCTATTAATAGATATGAAGACATTCCAACTAATTCCCAACAAATATAAATTTGTATTAAATTTGAACTAGTAACTAATCCTAACATGGAAGTATTGAAAAAACTCATATAAGCAAAAAATCTTAAATATCCCTGATCATGACACATATAATTATCGCTATAAATAAGAACCAAAATTGCAACAGTAGTTATTAAGACTAACATAATAGAAGTAAGTGGATCGAGCAAATAACCAAATTCAAAAGAAAAATCATTATTAATAGTCCAAGACCATACATATTGATAAATGGAATTACTATTTATTTGTTGAATCGCCAGCGTCATCGAAAAAATCATAGCTATAGTTAACAAAGAAATACTAGAAAAAGCCCACATCCGCCGAAGATTTTTTATTGCTGTTGGAAAAAGGAGAAGTCCCATTCCTATTAAGAAAGGAACTGGGAGTGGAATGAAGGGTATGATCCATGCATATTGGTATATATGTTCCATAATATAATTTTTTTTTTTTTTATTTAATTTTTTAAAAAGTCATCTTTTGAAAGAAATCCATTAAAAATCACGATATATAATAACACTCAATTAATATACATAGATGTTGAATTTTTTTAATATTCAAATCAAGAAGTTCTTATTGGTCAAATATAACATTTTTTAATAAAAATGACTACTTAGTTTTTAATTATATAAAATGTAGAAAGAAGATAAAAAAACTTTACTTTATATTTACAGCATTTCTAATCCGTCTATAGACTATAAAAATGAGTTACTAAAGCTCTAATGATACAAACAAATTAATTTATTCTAAAATAAGTTAGGAATTCGAAATTATTAACCCGTTGTACACAAAAATTTTTGATTCTTTTCCAG